TATTAGTGTAGAATGGAAATATAGATGGGGCGTGGCCAAGTGGTAAGGCAACGGGTTTTGGTCCCGGTATTCGGAGGTTCGAATCCTTTCGTCCCAGGTATATACCTTGTATCAGAGTAAAAGTATCTTTTGAAAATAACGTTATGTTTAAATGCCTAATATTGGATATAATGTCATTCTTGTTTCTTTTATAATTTATAAATATTCTTTTATGAATCATATCTTTGTTTTTCACAACATACAGATAGTACTAAATATATTTGTTTGTGATCAAGATATGATGGTAACATAGGTCACACCCTAGTTGAATTCAACTAATTAAAAAATAAAATAAAGTATGAATAAAGTATGACGGATTTTTCATCATATGTTCATTCCCTTCATATTGAAGGGGTTTAGCTACTTAATTTGAAGAAAAACCTTACGTCTCATATCTTTTTTAATTTTCAACGATATATTTTATTTTGAATCACAATAAGAAAGAGCCCTTCTTTCCTATATCTTATTCTTTATCCATTCAAATTAAACTTAAATGGGGTAGCCAAAAATTATTAGGATCTCTTTATTCTAAACAAGAGTAAGGTTATTACATTCAATTAATGGGATTAATGGGATTACGTCTCTTAAGACAAGACTGGGTTTGGGTAAACTAAAAAATTACGAGCAAGCGCCCAATCTGGACTTGTTTGTCTTTGTCCCTAGAGAGTATCCTTTCCCCAAAGGGGATCCTTTTTTTTGTTCTGATTCAGCATTCCCAGAGAGTCGTGGGTTAGATAGTTCTTAATTAGTAACAGTAACAGGAGGTCTTCATTTAAATATCTCTATATCTGTGTATGTCCGAATCTCATTAACAACGAATCAAGTTACATATGTAACGGATCCAGAATAAAGACTGTAGTTCAGTTTATCTGATAGGTATGAAAAACCCCTACTTCGTTCATCTTATCTTATTAATAAAATTAAAATTGAAAGAACAAGTACCTAAATCTTCTCTTAGATCGGTCTTTTTTATCTATCTTCACACAAAAATGGGGTTTTTGTTCAATTCATTTATCTGCTTTAAATCTTAAATCGTTGATGGTTCAATTCGAAAAGAAAAGATATTTTTATTTTTTTATGATAATCAAATTTTTAGTCTTTACTGTAAAACTTTATTCAAATAATGATATCTAAATAGTAAACTTTTTCTATTATAAAAAATTTTAATGATTGCTTTTGAGTTGAATCTTTGGTATTCAAAAAAGTAGGAAATGGGCCATATTGAGTCACTTTAAGATGCAGAGTAAAAAAGAATTCATTTATTCATATTCGTATTCTTTGCTATATTTCTATTAGTTTTTTTAATAAAAAGTAAAGTGTTACATTCATACAATAACATACAATAATAGGTGGGGTTTTACTAAGATTGTTCAAAAAAAAATTTTACCATCTTTGTATAGAAGTATAGAAGAAAAAAGGGTATAGATGAAAATGTTTATGTATCGACGGAACCAATGACTATTCATGATTCCATAATTGAATCAATTCCATATGGGTTCCAAATTAGAGGAATGTTTTGTTATGGTAAAACTTCGTTTGAAACGCTGTGGTAGAAAGCAACGTGCGACTTGAAGGACACGATCCGGTGTGGATTTTTATTCTTACATCCGCCATCTTTTCTATGAATGAAGATGCTCTTGACCCGACATCTGTTCTGTTTTCACTAGAATCCTTATTTTTGTTAGGTTGTAATGAAAAATAGAGTAACATGATGGAGCTCGGGTAGAAACTATGGATTCATCTTTCAGGGGGCAAGAATCTAGGGTTAATACCAATCAATAAATTGGAACAACTTCGTAAGTATATCAATATATAAATCGAAAGGATCCGATTCAGTCAAGTTTTTAATTCAAAAGTAAAATTTGTTGGAATTGATAAAAGTCTTTCGATTCAAAGTGTATCGCGCGGGAATCGAGAGTTTATATGATTCTTTGATAGAAAGAAATCACAAAAGGGGTATGTTGCTGCCATTTTGTAAGGATTAAGAAGCACCGAAGTAATGTCTAAACCCACTGATTTAAAACAAAGAAAAAAGGATCCCAGAACAAGGAAACGCCGTTTTTCAATTGTCTCAATAACTGTATAATATATAATAATAAAGATTAAATGAGACAAATAAGAGGGGGTTAAAGACCATTCAAAAAATGAAATAAACTGCCTAAAGATTTTTTTTCTTTTAAGCTATTTGAGAATTATCCAACTTGAGTTATGGGTACAAATGATTTTTTTTCAGGAAGGGGGAAGAAAAAAAAATGAGTTAAATCCCATTATAATTTATTTTATCAACTCCTTTGCCATTAAATATAATTCTATACGTAGACAAAACTCCAAATCATTTTTTCTCGAGCCGTACGAGGAGAAAACTTCCTATACGTTTCTAGGGGGGGTCTTGTTCATTTACTTAGATCTATCCCAATGAGCCGTCTATCGAATCGTTGCAATTGATGTTCGATCCCGAAGAGAAGGAAGAGATCTTCGGAACGTAGGTTTTTATGATCCGATAAAGAATCAAAGTTATTTAAACGTTCCTGCTATTCTATATTTCCTTGAAAAGGGCGCTCAGCCCACAGGAACTGTTCGGGATCTTTTAAAAAAGGCGGAGGTTTTTAAGTAGCTTGTTCCTAATCAAAAAAATTTAATTAAGGAAATAAAGAAATAGAAAGGGGTAGTAATTCTTATATAAATTATAAATTTTTGTATTTATATTTTTTCCTTTTTGGATTCTACTCATATCTATTTTTCATTGCTTCTATAAAATCTCATGTTCTAGAACGACAAAACCCGAGTTGCTTGATCCTAGAAATAGAAAATTATGGGAGTTCCTTCAATTGGTCGGTTTTCGTTGGAACTCTACTAATAAGTAATAACCAAGGAATCCTCCTTTTTTTATTCTAGTTACTTATTATTGATTGAATAAAATAAATCAATATAAATCTGATATTTTTTCTACTTCTTCCTTCTTTATTCCTTTATCTAAACTTTTTCAGCTATATAGTGCCAATCCAACACAAGCCCTTTTTTATTTTTTTAATAGTATTGAAATAAATATAATTTATTTTGTTTTTCCGTTGTATTCTTTTCTCAACATTTATATTGACAACAGTGTATCGAACAAATATAATTCATCGTGATAAGTAGATAAATTTATTTATGTCCGAGAGGTTTGATTTTTACCTTATAACCTTATATTATTCAAATAATGGGATTCCTTGGATTCTCTTTAATAGAATATAATTTGAACTAAGATATAATAAGAATAGGGGTTTTGATTGAAAAGTCGATAACATAAGAACTAAGAGGTGGTCTATAAATTTTGACATTTATCTATCTTTTTCTTTTTGATTGTATCTACATAAACTTTTTATATTCGGGTTGCTAACTCAACGGTAGAGTACTCGGCTTTTAAGTGCGGCTAGGATCTTTTACACATTTGGATGAAGCGAGGGATTCGTCCATACCATCGGTAAAGTTTGGAAGACCACGACTGATCCTGAAAGGGAATGAATGGAAAAAATAGCATGTCGGATCAACTAAGATTTCTGAGAAATATTTCATTCTTTCCGAATAGGTACAAACCCTTGTGTTCTTTTTTGAAACGGAACAAAATGAATTCAATTAAAAGTTGGGTCGGATGAATAAATGGATAGAGATAGAGCCCTAATGGCTTCAATTTATTGATTATAGGGAAAAAAGCAACGAGCTTCTGTTCTTAATTTGAACGATTACCCGATCTAATTAGACGTTAAAAATGTATTAGTGCCTGAGACGGGAAGAGATTATCCCATGAACGGATTCTTTTTTTTTTTTTATGAATCCTAACTATTGACATTTTCCATTATGGAATAGAAATGAGAAATGTGTGTAGAAGAAACAGTATATTGATAAAAAAATTCCAAAATCAAAAGAGCGATTAGGTTGAAAAAATAAAGGATTTCTAAGTATTTTGTTATCCTATACGAATAGACATTTTTCGTTTAAATGGAAAAGAGAGGATAGAGAATCCGTTGATAAGTTTACCTGTATCCGAGGTATCTATTCGTTTATTACTATAATACCTCGTTTTGACTGTATCGCACTATGTTTCATTGATAATCCCCAAAATCCTCTACCTTTAGTTCAACTAGAATTTCAAATGGAGGAATTCCAAAGATATTTAAAGCTAAATAGATCTCAACAACACTACTTCTTATATCCACTTATCTTTCAGGAGTATATTTATGCACTTGCGCATGATCATGGTTTAAATAGAAATAGATCCATTTTTTTGGAAAACGCAGGTTATAATAAATTCAGTTTACTAATTGTGAAACGTGCAATTGAGCGAATGTATCAGTATGAACAGAAGCATTTGATTCTTTTTGCTAATGATTTTAACCAAAATATATTTTTTGGACGCAACAAGAATTTTTCTTTTCAAATGATATCAGAAGGATTTGCAGTCATTGTAGAAATTCCGTTTTATCTCCGATTATTATCTTCGCTAGAAAGGAAAGGAATAGTTAAATCTCATAATTTACGATCAATTCATTCAATATTCCCTTTTTTAGAGGACAATTTTTCACATTTAATTTATGTATTGGAGATACTAATACCCTACCCAGCCCATCTGGAAATATTGATTCAAACTCTGCGCTATTGGGTAAAAGACGCTTCTTCTTTACATTTATTACGATTCTTTCTCCATGAGTATCGTAGTTGGAATACTCCAAATAAAGCCAGTTCTTGTTTTTCAAAAAGAAATCAAAGGTTTTTCTTCGTCCTATATAATTCTCATCTATGTGAATATGAATCCATCTTCGTCTTTCTTCGTAACCAATCTTCTCATTTATATTCAACGTCTTCTGGAACCCTTCTTGAACGAATCTATTTCTATGGAAAACTAGAACATCTTGTACTTGTAGAAGCTTTTGCTAAGGCCTTTCAGGCCAATCTATGGTTGTTTAAGGATCCTTTCATGCATT